GCACCTTCCGAACAGGCGCTTAGTGAAATCCTTGGCGGAAAAAATAGGACGCCGCGCCGCGAAATGTAGAAGGAGGTATTGACTTGTGATTTCTAGCTTTTCCTGGGAGTAAACTAAATTATCCCTTGACGACAACGTGAATTGAATCATCTTAGTAACGTTGAGCAAAATCAAACGAGACACCGTTATTAGCGGCGAGCGAAAGCGGTAGAAGCTTAACACTTAAATTTAATCTCATAAGCTAACTAGCACCGTAGAAGGTAAAAGTCCTGTAGTGGGTTTAAACTTTTGTGAACTAAAAGTAACGTGGTGTACCTGCGTGAATAAAGGAGAACCACCTTCTAAGCTGTTTCAAACTTTTCCGACCGATAGTAAACGAGTATTGTAAAAAAAAGGTGAAAAATCCCAGAAGGGTAGTAACTGAAACTGAGTGCCTATAATTTTTCGAAGTTTAATTTACAACGAAGTGCCTTTTGCATAATGAGTCAGTAAGTTATCGAGCGTAGCAAGTTTAAGTAATCATATGTAAACCAATAAGTAACGCTTGCTAAACCTGAAACCGAGTGATCTAGTTGCGAGCAAGTTGAAGACTCGTTACCGCGTTTCTGAGGACTGAACCCACGTGTGTAGCAAAACACGGGGATGACTTGTAGCTAGGAGCGAAAGACTAATCAAACTCGGCGATAGCCGGTTTTTCACGAAATGTATTTTAGTACAGCGTTGGTTGAAGTAAACTTTGTGTAGAGTACAAAGCTAAGTGAAGGGGTCCTAAAAGCTTACTAAACTTGATTTAACTCCCAAGTGCAGTTTAACTTTACGCCAGCAGACAGTCTTTGAGCGATAAGGTCCAAAGACGAGAGGAAAACAATCCAGATCGTATACTAAGATCTTGAAATTACAACTCAGTGAAGAAGTTTTGTTAAGGAGTCAAATAAAATAGGGTAGGCTTAGAAGCAGCCTTCCATCAGAGAAAGCGTTTTAGCTCGTTATTTTCTCCTTTAGAATCTAAAATAAAGAAGACTTAAGTTGTATATCGAAGTAAAATGGTAGTGAAACGTTTTGTGTATGCCTGTTGGTTGTAAAACCAACAATGCTAAATCAAAAGTGCTAATGCTGACATGAGTAGCGTCAATTGTGTTGTAATCACAATCACCTTATGTTCAAGGGTTTCAACGTAACTTCAAGTGCGTTGAGTTAGTCGGTCCTTAAGAGGTGGGTGAAAACCGTACTCGACAGGAAATTATACAACCGTCTATATGTAGTAAGAGACTTACTATGGAAAAAATAAAAGTAAACTTGTCGAAAAACATTTGTCACGGCAAGGTGATGAGTTCTACTTTTGTTTTCAAGAAAAAATTATAGAAATTAAAGACCGTACCTAAACCGACACTGGTGGACTTGTCGACAAGATTAAGGTGTATGGAAAAATCGTATTTAAGGAACTCGGCAAATTGACTTCGTACGTTCGCAATAAGAAGAACCACAATCTAGTGGTAACATTAAATAAAGAATAACGACTGGTTATCAAAACCACAGGACTCTGCAAATTTATTAAAAAGTATAGAGTCTGACGCCTGCCCAGTGCTTAAAAAAGACGAGCTTTAGTTTTTAGCTAAAGTTTTAATTCTAAGTAAACGGCGGTTCTAACTATAAGAATCCTTAGGTAGCGAAACTCCTTGACGGGTAAATTCCGTCCTGCATGAATGGCGTCACGATTGTTCTACTGTCTTAAATACGAATCCAGCGAAATTACATAACCTATGAAAATGTAGGTTGCTTGCAGCAAGACGGAAAGACCCTAGATCCTTTACTTCATTTTCATATTGCGAAGGCTGTTTTACTACGTAGAATAAGTGGGAGCATAAATGGCGTCTCTGAAATACCACCTTGTACTGCTGCGCTCCGCTTACTTTTAAGTACCAAACTAATAAGGACCGTATGAAAAAGGAAGTTTACTTGGGACGAGTGTCTCCTAAATTGTAACGGAGATGCACGAAGGTAGCTTTTAATCGTTTCAATTGAATCGTAACGCGTAATGGTATAAAACTGCTTGACAATCAGACCGATAGGTCAAGTTGGGACGAAAGTCAGTCATAGTGACCCGATACTTGAGAGTGGAATCAGTATCGTTCAACAGATAAAAGGAACTCTAGGGATAACAGATTCATCGTGACTGAGAGCTCTTATCGATGTCACGGTTTGATACCTCGATGTCGACTCATCTTATCCTGGAATTGAAGCAGATTCCAAGGGTCTAGTTGTTCGCTAGTGAAAAAGATACGTGAGTTGGGTTCAGAACGTCGTGAGACAGTTCGGTCCCTATCTGCTGTTAGCAACGAAAAAAAGAAAAATTTACTTTTAGTACGAGAGGACCAAAGTATTTCAACCAATGGTGACCCGGTTGCTATGCCTTTAGCACTGTCGGATAGCTACGTTGACTTGTATTTATGTGCTGAAAGAATCAAAAGCACCAAAACTATTTTTCATTTTTCAAGAATGATCTAGAAGACGACTAGACTGATCGGCTCGGTGACTGAGCTCAGTAATGAGTTGCTTCAAACGAGTACGAAAATCATTCAGCGAAGGCTCTAATCTAACTCAACCAAAAAACACATAATGGCACAAAAAACAAACCCGATAAGTTTTAGGCTCGGATCGACACGAGTTTGAGATTCAACTTTTCAAATTTACGGTAAGCCGCATCTCAGCTATTTTTTACTCTTTCATAAATATTTGATGTCCAAGAGCTACTTACGAAAGTATTTTTCTTCGGCTGCTCTTGCCCCTGAAGTTTATAGGTATGAATTCCGCAAGAACGTAGTATTGGTAAATGTTCGAAATTCCTACCTAACTAAACCTGTTCGCCGTCCTCTTCATGATAGTTTCAGTAAAACCATCAATGAATTTTTCGTCGGAGCGGTACGTTTCCAACTTTTTCCAAAATTGGGGGAGTTACCTGACATTGCCCACCTTTCACACTACGCACGCTACCTTTTAGAGACGAATACATCACCAAAGAAAGTTATTTGAAGTTTACGCCATCTTATTAGATTGAACGCAGACGTACGTAAAGTGTCTTATCATAAGTTTGGGGTACTAGATGTAAAGTTAAAAGGTTTTAAAGTGCAAATGTCCGGACGGTTTAGTAATTCAAAAAATCAGATGGCAAAAAAAATTGTATATAAAGTAGGGCTTTTACCACTGACTCATATTAAAAGCTCAGTAGATTATATAAATACAGAAATACATACTAAGCTAGGAACCTGCGGATTGCAAATTTGACTATTTTACGAAATCCAAAATTACAAGTATGTTGCTAAGCATAAAAAAGCATAACTCTTACTCAATAAAAAAAACTCAAGCAAGCCCTATTTTACAATTTGGCCGATTTGGTATCAAAACTCTCTCTTTTAGCAGATTGACCGAAAACCAATTCAGCTTGATAAATCGCGGGCTCACCAAGTACTTGAAGAAAGTAACTGGTGGCAAAAAGACTACTAAACTTTGGACGGTAAAAACTCTTAACTTAACTCTGACAAAGCTAAGTTCAGAATCTCGTATGGGTAAAGGTAAAGGAAGTATCTATGCAAAAGGTGTATTTTTACGTCCTGGTGACGTCATCTTTGAGTTTGAAGGAATTTCCTGCCAGCAAATGCGTTTCATCTTCAGTTTTTTAAAAAATCAAATACCGGGTAAAATAACTACCCTCGTTCGCTAAAATGGGACTAGGAAGGGGGAGAAACTTAAGGGTTCAAGTGTTAGTCTGTCGCACTAAAAATTGCGGGTTCGAGTCCCGCCTCTCTCGATTTTAACTAGATTAATAAAGCCAAAAAATCAAACGCAGCACAACATGCAATTTAATTTTACCCAATGGGTTTCAAGGTGAGTTTTCTCAACCAACCATAAAGACATAGGTACTCTCTACCTCATCTTCGGTGCTTTTTCGGGCGTTTTAGGTGGATGCATGTCAATGCTCATTCGAATGGAATTGGCGCAGCCAGGAAATCATTTACTATTAGGAAACAACCAAATTTATAACGTTCTCATTACAGCTCACGCGTTTCTAATGATTTTTTTTATGGTTATGCCAGTTATGATTGGAGGTTTCGGTAACTGATTAGTTCCTATAATGATAGGTAGCCCCGATATGGCATTCCCGAGATTAAACAACATCTCCTTCTGGTTATTGCCACCATCACTTTGTTTACTTCTAGCTTCTGCAATTGTAGAAGTAGGAGCTGGTACTGGATGAACAGTTTACCCCCCTTTAAGTTCCATTCAGAGTCATTCAGGAGGCGCAGTCGACTTAGCCATCTTCAGTCTTCACTTGTCAGGAGCGTCATCAATTTTAGGTGCTGTCAATTTCATTTCTACTATACTAAATATGCGAAACCCTGGTCAAAGCATGTATCGCATTCCTCTTTTCGTTTGATCAATATTCGTCACAGCCTTTTTACTTTTATTGGCGGTTCCAGTCTTAGCCGGCGCAATTACAATGCTTCTTACTGATCGTAACTTCAACACATCTTTTTTTGACCCAGCTGGGGGTGGAGACCCTGTTCTTTACCAGCACCTTTTTTGATTCTTCGGCCATCCTGAAGTTTACATTCTGATTCTCCCTGGATTTGGTATGGTTAGTCATATTGTTTCGACTTTCTCCCGAAAGCCTGTTTTTGGATATATTGGGATGGTGTATGCTATGGTATCAATCGGAGTTTTAGGATTTATCGTTTGAGCACACCATATGTATACCGTTGGTCTGGACGTTGACACTAGAGCATACTTTACAGCTGCAACGATGATAATTGCGGTACCAACTGGTATAAAAATATTCAGTTGAATTGCAACTATGTGAGAGGGGTCTATCTATTTAAAAACTCCTATGCTGTTTGCTATAGGATTTATTTTTTTATTTACTATAGGAGGTTTGACCGGAATTGTTCTTGCAAACTCTGGGTTAGACATTAGCTTGCACGATACATATTATGTAGTAGCGCACTTTCACTATGTTTTATCTATGGGAGCAGTATTTGCAATCTTTGCTGGTTTCTATTATTGATTCGGAAAGATTACCGGGTTGCAGTATTCTGAAGTTTTAGGTCAAATTCATTTCTGATCAACCTTTATAGGAGTTAACCTCACATTCATGCCTATGCATTTTCTAGGTTTGGCCGGTATGCCGAGAAGAATACCGGATTATCCAGATGCGTATGCAGGTTGGAACTTAATCGCATCCTATGGTTCTTATGTTGCTTTATTTAGCACTCTGTTTTTCTTTTACACTGTTTTTGTGGCTTTAACTTCTAATTATCGTTGTTTGAATTCACCTTGAAACTTTGAACAATCTAAGAGTAAAGGCGACTCAACTCTAGAATGGGCTACAACTTCGCCCCCAGCATATCACACATTTGAAGAAATGCCTTTAATTTGCGAAACATAACTTCTATTAATGAAAAATAACATAAAACTAATTTTTCTTTTTTTACTCTTTCCTAGTATTGCTGCGGCTGACGCCGCAGAAAACTGGCAATTAGGCTTCCAAGACCCTGCAACACCGATCATGGAAGGTATTATTAATTTACATCATGATTTAATGTTTTTTATATGCGTTATCTCAGTATTTGTTTCTTGAATGCTGTTTCGTACTCTTTGACACTTTGGACAAGGCCAAAATCCTACTCCTTCAACTCTGACTCACGGTACGTTGATTGAAATAATTTGAACTATTACACCCGCGTTCATACTTTTGACAATAGCAATTCCGTCTTTTTCACTTTTATACGCGATGGATGAAATTGTCTCGCCAGCAATCACAGTAAAAACTCTCGGTCATCAATGATACTGAAGTTACGAATACTCGGACTATTCAAATGAAAATGGGGAGTCAGTTGTTTACGACAGCTATATGGTGCCTGAAGAGGATTTGGAAATAGGGCAACTTCGTCTTTTAGAAGTCGATAATAGAATGGTAATTCCTACTAATACGCACGTTCGTGTTATCGTAACCGCTGCTGACGTTCTGCATAGCTGAGCAATTCCGTCTTTAGGCGTAAAATGTGATGCTATCCCCGGTCGCCTTAACCAAACATCTTTATTTGTAAAACGTGAAGGTTTGTATTATGGTCAGTGTAGCGAAATATGCGGGATCAACCATGGCTTTATGCCGATAGTAATTGAAGTTGTTCCGTTGGCTGACTACGTTTCTTGGTTGTACAACAAGCTAAACGAATAAATTGTTGTGCGAATTAATTTGACTCAGTTGATTCTTTTAGTTCTAGTTTTTTTAATTTTGTTTTACCGTAGTCCCTCAACCATTGACAACTTTTGCAAGTTGGCCGCTCGATTTTTTCGAGGAAAATAAAAACAAACTTATTATGACTTCTTTGTCTCAAATTTCTAAGTCAGTTCAAAGACATCCCTTTCATTTAGTGGATCCTAGTCCCTGACCGTTCGTAGCTTCCTTGTCAGCCTTTTCCTGCGCCATTGGAGGCGTTATGTATATGCATGCATATACAAAAGGCTCAGGAATTTTACTTATAGGTTTTTTTTCACTTTTAATGGTAATGTTTGCCTGATGACGTGACGTTGTTCGTGAGTCCACTTTTGAAGGACATCACACTGGAATTGTGCAGCAAGGCTTACGTTTTGGAGTTATTTTGTTTATTGTGTCAGAAATTTTGTTCTTTTTCGCATTCTTCTGGGCATTCTTTCACAGTAGCTTATCTCCAGCAGTTGAAATTGGTTCAATCTGACCACCTAAAGGTATAATTGTCTTAAACCCTTGGGAAATTCCATTTTTAAACACATTAATTCTTTTACTTTCCGGCTGCACAGTGACTTGATGCCATCATGCAATAGTTTCCAACTTACGTACTCAAGCTATCATAAGCTTAATATTTACGATTATACTAGCTATTGTCTTCACAGCATTTCAAGCATACGAATACAACATGGCTGACTTCCGATTATCAGACGGTATTTATGGTTCTACATTTTATATGGCTACCGGCTTTCACGGCTTTCACGTTTTAATAGGAACAATTTCACTGGGGATATGTTTGATTAGATTATTTCAATATCAATTGACTCAACAACATCATTTTGGGTTCGAATCAGCTGCATGGTACTGACATTTTGTTGATGTAGTTTGACTTTTCTTGTTTGTTTCAGTGTACTGATGAGGTGGTTCATAAAAGTATAATAATAACGTGATAAATTTTGGCATCATCACTTTGACTTTTCTTGTTTTCGTATATCAAAACATAATCCTTATAAACGAAGAGACTCTTATTCTTTTGTGTTTCGTTGCTTTTTGTTGACTAGCGTTTAATCGCCTCAAAAACGCTGTCTATTCTAACTTAACTGAGACTTCAAAGAAAATAGAAACTTCTGTGATTGTTTCCATGGACCAACTTTCAAGACTGCTAACTTACAGTGTTGAATCTCAACGCATACTTAAGAGTGTAGTAAGCGATTTAGAATCTCTTGGGAACCACTTTCATGTATTGAATTCAACGTTACTAAGCAACTTACCGCATCGTCTGGTAAAAAAATCAAGCGAAACTTATCCAAAAAAGCTCCTATTTGTTCAACGTTTAGAGCAGCGAACCGCTAAGTTGCTTCCCTTAATTGTTTCGCGAAAGTTAGCAAAAGTTGCGTTCATAAACAAATTTTTCGCACATAAAGTAAAAATTTCGGCTTTTACGTGCAAGCACAATATTAGTGTTAGAGAGTACATTAATACTATCTAAACGTGATAAGAGCTGTGCCAACATCCCTCGTGCGAGTATAGAAGAAAGGTAAACTCAGTAGTTTTCCAAACTGTATTTTGCGGGTTCGAATCCCGCTACTCGCTTTGGTGTATCGCCAAAGTGGAAAGGCATTGGCTTTTGACGCCATCATTTAAAGGTTCGAATCCTTTTACACCAGAACTCTTGCGCTCGCTTGGTGAAAACAGGTAAACACGATGGATTTAAAATCCGTTCTCAAAAAGAGTTACTGGTTCAAGTCCAGTAGCGAGCACTTTGCGGCTTTTTTCAAAAATCATAAAAACAACTCTACTGATACACATATTATGCGTCTTGTCAAACGTCCTCTTATTTCAACCATAAATAACCACCTAATTGATTATCCTACCCCCATAAACATACACTATGCTTGGAGTTTTGGATTTTTGTCCGCTATGTGCTTAATAATTCAAATAGTAACAGGAATATTTTTAGCGATGCATTACACACCACATGTAGATTTGGCCTTCGCTAGCGTAGAACATATCATGCGTGATGTAAATTACGGATGGCTACTGCGATATATACATGCCAATGGGGCGTCTATGTTTTTTATTGTAGTCTATCTTCATATCTTTCGCGGACTATATTTTGGATCTTACACAAGACCTCGTCACTGAGTTTGAGTTATTGGTGTTTTAATTTTACTTCTTATGATTTTAACTGCCTTTATAGGCTATGTTTTACCTTGAGGTCAAATGAGCTTGTGGGGCGCCACCGTAATAACAAATTTGGTTTCTGCAGTTCCGTTAGTTGGTAATTCAATTGTAACTTGGTTATGGGGCGGATTCTCTGTCGACAACGCGACTTTAAACAGATTTTTTAGTTTGCATTACCTACTACCATTTGTAATAGCGGCAGCATCACTTGTTCATCTCGCTGTGTTGCACCAAGATGGTTCAGGAAATCCCTTAGGTATAGATTCTAATGTCGACAAAATTAGCATGTTCCCTTATTTCATAGTAAAAGACTTTCTTGGATTAGTTATATTCATACTGTTTTTTTCTATTTTTGTCTACTTTGCCCCCAATGTTTTAGGCCATCCGGATAACTATATCGAGGCTAATCCCATGGTAACACCTGCGCACATTGTACCCGAATGATACTTTTTGCCTTTTTATGCCATACTAAGAAGTATCCCGCATAAACTAGGCGGCGTTATTGCAATGGTCGCGGCTATCGCTATTCTTGCCTTTCTTCCTTGGCTTCACAGTACAGAGATACGTAGCTCTCGGTTTAGACCAATTTATCGATTTTTATATTGAACTATAGTAGGTTGCTGCCTAGTTCTAGGATGAATTGGTGGAATGCCAGTAGAGGAGCCTTATGTTTTAATTGGACAAGTAGCTAGTGCGTATTACTTCTTATTTTTTTTAATCATTTTACCCGCACTTGGCAGATTAGAAAGCTCTCTGTTAAAGTTCAACACTTAAGAACAAATAATTTTTAATCTAGAGTTTTTGTAAAAACTCTAGATTAAAAATTATTTGTTTTCTCTCCTACGGGCAGAGAGATTTGAACTCTCATGATATCACTCATTAGAATCTAAACCTAACGCGTCTACCAATTCCGCCATGCCCGTGACTCTAGACTTACTTTTTTCCACGAAGCGAAACAAATTTGATTACGTTGCTTGGACTACGTGCCAATTGCAAATCAATTCGTTGTTTCTTCGAATCAATTCGTTGGTGCATTGTTAAAACGATAGCTCCTATCATTGCAACAAGCAAAATTAGACTGCACACCAAAAAAAGCAAACTATATTGAGTATACAAAGTTTTTCCAACTACTTTTATATTGGTAGTAACACTGCTCTCTGAAATTCAGTAGACTGCAGAAGGGCTATTGCTTGAGTCTGCAAACGGACCTAATTCTTGAACCGAAGTGTAAAATTGAGCAAATAAAACAAAAAAAATTAAACTACCTGCAGGAAATAAAGAAGCATAACTAATATTAGTGCCGATAAGTTTAATATTGAGCATCATTACAACAAATAGAAAAAGAACAGCAATAGCTCCTACGTAAACAATTATAAGCATAAGAGATAAAAATTCAGCTCCAACTAACAGTAAAAGTCCCGCGACATTGAAGAATACAAGAATTAAAAAAAGGACTGAGTGTACCGCGTTTGGTAAAATAATAACCATGAGTGAAGATAAAATCGCTATTGTGGCAAAAAAGTAAAAAAGTAAGATATCCGTAGTCATGATTTTTGTTTTGAGATAAAGGTTAAGCGAAAAAAGGGACTCGAACCCTCAACCTTAACCTTGGCAAGGTTACACTCTACCATTTTGAGTTATTTTCGCAGGCGGGGAGAGCTCGGCGGTTTAGCAGCAGACTGTGAATCTGAAGATCGTGGGTTCGAATCCCATTCCCCGCCCTGAAATACTATAGTTTCAGTATTTGTAGTTTTAGAGAAGCGATAGCTTTACCTGGGTTTAATGACTTTGGACATGTTTTACTGCAATTCATTATAGTGTGACACCTAAATAAGCGCATTTTGTGATTTAGAAAGTTCAATCTTTTATGGGTAGACTTGTCCCTAGAATCAGCAACTCATCTGTATGCCTGCAATAAAATAGCGGGACCCAAGTACTTGTCTTGATTCCACCAATAACTAGGACAGCTGGCAGAGCAGCAAGCGCAAAGTATGCATTCATATAAACCGTCTAACTCGACTCGATCTACTTTTGACTGCAAATACTCTTCACTAGATGAGGAATTTAAATTAATCAGTCATGGTTTTATTAGCTTGTATTGCATATAGAAATTAGATAGATCCGGAACTAAATCTTTTATCACGTACATGTGTGGAAGAGGATAAATTGTTATAAAGGTTCCGGGCGAATTTAATGGCTTCAAACAAGCTAAAGAGTTAGTTCCATTTATATTCATTGAACAGCTTCCACATATTCCTTCTCGACATGAACGTCTAAATGCTAGCGTGGAGTCATGTTTATCTTTTATCATTAATAAAGCATCTAAGACCATAGGCCCACATGATTTTAGTGAAATAGGGTAAATGGAGAACCAAGGTTCGTAATGTAACACCGGATTTCATCTATAGACTCTTAAAAACTTTTGTTGCGACTGTGAAAAAGAAGCTGTGAAAGGTAACTTTTGGTTAATTTTGCTTAAAAACATGTTGGACTTATGTTATTTATAAAGTAAACTCAAAATAAGAGCTGTAGCGACAAAACTTACAAGAGCGAGCGAAGAAATATCTAAATTTTTAATGCTTAGTAAGTGACCCGTGTCTCAAATTATATGGCGACAGCCGTTCAAAAAGTGATAAGAAAATACTAGTAAAAACATAGAGAATAAAAAGTTATTAAGTCAGGGTAAGTAAATAAAGTCCGTGCAAAATACTACATCTGTGAAACAAAAATTTTGCTGCGCCAAGCTTGCCCTGATAAATAATCCCGAAGAAATAAACATGCCGAAAAGAGTAACACCTGTAATTCTATGCCATATTGAAAATAAAGAAGAAAGTTGTGCGGAGTAAATTATTAAATGAGGAGATACAGGACGATTGTGAATACTTGGTTTTCTAACCATTTTCGAGTTATTTTATAGATTTATTAAAACAAACATTGTCTAGAATGGGGTTTGAACCCATGGCTTTAGAGTTTTCAACCCTATGCTCTACCGCTGAGCTATCTAGACAGACTTCCATCGGATGAAGTAGGATTCGAACCCACGATAAGTATTTATGCCAATTTTCAAAATTGGTGCTTTAAACCGCTCAGCCATTCATCCCGCAGATTGAATAACCTGTGAATTATAGTAAGTTTCGTTGCTTTTAGGGCAGCGGGACTCGAACCCGCAATCTTTTACGCCCAAGGCAAATACGATACCTTTTTCGCCATACCCTAAAAATTTAAGTGAACAGAATTAAGAAAGCCATCATTAAAGCGAATAGAGCAACGGCTTCAGTTAGTGCAAAGCCTAAAATAGTATAGCCAAACAACTGTTGTTTTAATGAAGGATTACGTGCATAAGCCATAACTAAAGAACCAAATACGATTCCAACTCCTGCACCAACTCCTGTTAATCCAATAGTTGCTAATCCTGCACCAATCATTTTTGCGCTTTGAAGAGTAACGTTCATGTTGATTTTTATTAATTTTATTTGTAAGCCTCTCTTGAAGACTAGGATTGGATTTGAACCAACGTCAACAAAGATTTGCAATCTTTTGCATAACCACTATGCTACCTAGTCTTTTTGTGAGCGGAAATAGGACTTGAACCTACAACTTTTGGATTATGATTCCAATGTTCTAACCCGTTGAACTATCCCGCCTTTATACTCGACGAGCTTTAGCACTTTTACAACCATTATGAGGAAAACAAGTCTCGTCAGAGATTAAGGAAACATTGGCAAAAGTACTTTTGAGATGTTTCAAAACGTTTTTTTTGTTCTTATTAAACCCTTTTGTCTTAACGTAAATCGACTTGTACTCGGCGTTATTAATCCACGTAGCGATAGCCTTTACGGCAACGGACAACGTCGTCAACGTCACCTTTTTGGTACCTTTAGACTTCTTTGACCCAGATGATGTCCAAAACATAACGTTGCCGTTTAAATGAGTTACAGAAAACAGTATATTGTTAGAGGTGAACAAGACCGATAAAACTACTAGTTTTGTAGTATTAGCTTTCATATGATTTTTGTTTTATTTTAACTTACCAAGGTTAACGTAGTTATAGTAGGTTTGGTAAAGATAGAACACTATCGAGTTCGGAAAGGGTTCGGGCGTTTTTCAGTTCTACTTTCTCAGTTAAAAATCAATTAACTTTATTCTCATTCTAAGGCCCCTTTGTACCACTCATAAACGAAGCCTATGGTTAAGATAACGAGGAAAATAACCATACTTCAAAAACCAAATCAAGATATGTCCCCAAGTACCAACGACCATGGGAAAAGAAAGCTTACTTCTAAGTCGAAAATAAGGAAAAGAATTGCTACTAAGTAAAATCTTATGTCGAAAGTAGCTCTGGCATCGTCGAATGGATTGAACCCACATTCATACGCGCTTACTTTTTCCTGATCTGCTTTTTGCGACGCAATTGTGTAAGACAAAAAAAAACAATAATAGATAAAAATAGTGCCGCTAATAAAAACACTAATATAGACGAGTACTCGTTGAAGATAACTTTCATACTTTAAACCACTTACTTTTAGGGTAGTCAGTCAAAACTAATTAGTATACCTGATACTAAAAAAACTCAGGCCAAGCTCAAAGGAAGTAAAATTTTTCATCCTAACCGCATAAGTTGGTCATAGCGATACCGTGGAAAAGACGAGCGTACTCATACAAGCCAAAAAAGCAGAATTGTTGTCTTAAGCCCAAACCACACAGAAGCGGGTACTCAGTACAAAATTGCAATGTTAAAGGGAGGTAGCCACCCGCCCAGGAATAGCAACGTAGTTAAACTACACATAAGAATCATATTTGCGTATTCTCCTAAAAAAAAAAGAGCAAATCCCATTGCGGAGTATTCAACATTATACCCAGCTACCAGTTCAGCTTCAGCTTCAGGTAAATCAAATGGAGCTCTGTTAGTTTCAGCAAGAATAGAAATGTAAAACATAACCAAAGCTGGAAATAAGGGAAAAGCAAACCATATGGTTTGTTGGGCCATAACAATTTCGCTAAAATTTAAGGAACCGGCGCACAGAAGGACGTTTATGAGGATAAGTCCAATTGACACTTCGTAAGATACCATTTGAGCGGCGGAACGTAAAGCACCAAGAAATGCGTATTTGGAGTTGCTTGCTCAACCTGAAGTTATAATACCATAAACCCCTAAAGACGATATAGCTAATGTATACAAAACACCAACGTTAACATCTGAGTAAACCATCCCTTCACCAAAGGGTACTACGCATCACGAAAGTAATGCTAATAAAAAAGTCAAGATAGGTGCCGAAATAAAGATAACCAAATTGGCACTCGAAGGAAGTATAGTTTCCTTAACGAGTAACTTAAGGCCGTCAGCCAGGGGTTGCAAAAGTCCAAAAATGCCTACAACGTTAGGACCCTTACGACGTTGCATAGCCGCCATAACTTTACGTTCCGCCAGCGTCATGTAGGCAACAGCAATTAGTAAAGGAAGAACAAGTAAAATAATTTTCGAGACTAGATCAATTAAAAACATACTTTTATCGAATCAATAGGGGTTTAATTTGTGAAAGAGAGAGAGGCTAACGTTGATAAAATAGAGATTAACTCTATATCATAGAAGGTAAAAGTGGAAAAAAAGACAGAAGCACCAATTATGAGAGAATTAGACTTTCCAACAGGATAAGTTATTTTTCATTCCTCTACGGGTTCAAAATACATATTTTTTATCAGTCTTATGTAATAAAAGCAAGCGATACAACTGACCAAAACTATAAGCACAGAAATACCAATTGCGTTTGCACGAAGGGTTGGTAGTAAAACGATTACTTTGGAAAAAAAACCGGAAAGAGGTGGTATTCCCGCCATTGAGAATAGAATTAAAGTTATTGATAAGGTCAAAATTGGGCTAGATTTTGACAGAGAAGTCAAGTCACTCAGATATCGAATTTGGTAGTGGGTAGGATATTGAATAAATCGTAAGGACAAAACAAAAGAGAAGGCGCCCAGCATAATTAACACGTAGATAATCAGATAAAAAACCGAATTCGAAGCGCTTTCAACGTTGCCAGCAAGTATTGCTATCAAAAAAAAACCAACATGAGTGATAGAACTGTAAGCAAGAAATCTTTTTCACTTAAGCTGTGAAAATGCACTCAACGTGCCTATTAGTATAGACAGGGCAGAACTTGTCAAAATAATAGTTCTCCAAAATGGCAAAAAGTCGCAAAAACTAGATAGTAAAATGCGGAGTAAGAGTCCCGTAATAGCTAGTTTAGGCATCATAGAAAAAAAAGCAGTAACGGGGGTTGGAGACCCTTCGTACACATCAGGTGCCCACGCATGAAATGGAGCTGCACTCAATTTAAACAACAAAGAAATGAGGATTAGAGATAGTCCAACAACTACTCCATACGACACGCGCGAGTTATCAAGCATTATTCCCGTAAAGAACTTCGAAAGATCACCCAAATTTGTAAGTCCGGTAAGTCCGTAAATTAGTGAGCAGCCAAATAAAAGTAATGCAGAAGAAAATGCACCTAGAACAAAATACTTAAGACCAGATTCTGTGGAGAATTCTGATGTCCTCTTAAAACTCGCTAGTACATAAAAAATAAGGCTTTGAAATTCAACAGCCAAGTAAATAGTCATCAGGTCACAAGCTTGTAAAACGAGAAAAAGGGCTGTAAGCGCTAACAAAACAAGAATTCAGAACTCAAACGAGTTGATTCGCTCGTGAAGTAAGTAGGGGAGAGTTATAATAAGCCAACAAGAACTGACTACCAAAGTAAAACATTTAATACTGTGAGCGAAAAGGTCAGTAACGAGAAAATTATTTCAACTTAATGAGTACATAAAACTTTGGTCAAATAACAGAAAGCAAGCCATAATTAAAACTTGAAGAGTCAATCAACCCAAATTTTGGGTTAATAATGGATAACCTAACTTTGCAGAGGAACTAAATACTACTCCATAAAGAAGTAGTATACAGGCGCTCACAACAATGAATACTTCCACCAAAATTGGGTAAACGCTATATAAAAAATTGTTCATAGACTACTTAACTTATAACAAGAATTCCAAGAAACATCGTAGCATTTCGACTAAGGAAATTTTGAGCATAACAGAACATATAACCTCAACTTTTTTGACGTGAACATAATCACAAACTATTTGAATCAGCCCTAATTTTATGTGTGTAATCATAAAGCCGAGAACCAAAACGACAGCCTCAAAGTCTCACGGTAAGCTAAAAGCCAAAAGTAAAGCTGAAGACCGTAAAGTTACTCACTTAAACATGATTGCAAATTTACATAATTTTGGTGTAAGAAACAAGTAACATCAGATTCGCGCTGGAAAAGTGTATTTCGTCGAGAAAAGAAGAGGGGTGAAGACCCATTCATAGTATTAATGTAAACAGGGGAGCCAAAATCCAAAACTCGCGTCTAGAAATATCTTGAAAAGAAGAAAAGTAATCAAGCTTTAAGGAACCAAAGCTTACTCTATTGAAAAGTCAAATCGAATACGCGGCGCCTAGTATTATTCCTAGCGCAGAAATGGAGGCCAACGCCGTGTTTACTTGAAAAGTTCCAAGTAACACCAAAATTTCTCCGACAAAGCTACTTGTTCCGGGAAAACTCATGTTAGCGAAAGAAAAGAAAAGAAACAAGACACTAAAAACTGGCATAACCTGAGCTAAACCACCGTAATACTTAATAATTCTTGTTTCGTAGCGATCATATAATACTCCAACACATAAAAATAATGCACTAGAAATTAGTCCATGGCTTAACATCAGCATGATACTACCTTCCAGGCCATGGGTATTTAACGAGAATATACCTATAGTGACAAATCCCATGTGGGAAACAGATGAGTAAGCAATAATTTTTTTCAAGTCAACTTGTCGTAGTGTCGTTAGTGAAGCGTAAACTATCGCAACTACACTTAGAGTGAAAATTAAAGGGGTAAAAAACACTGAGGCAGTTGGAAACATTGGGAGAGAAAATCGAAGGAAACCATAGCCGCCCATTTTAAGTAAAATTCCGGCTAGTATTACGGAACCACCCGTAGGTGCTTCAGCGTGCGCCTCAGGAAGCCAAATGTGAAAGGGAACCATGGGGATTTTTACCGCGAAGCTGGCAAAAAAACTAGCAAAAAGAAACACTTGTTTAACCTCTGCGAATTTCGAGTGTCAAAGTACTTGTAAATCAGTCGTACCAGTCTGGAAATAAATGACAAGTAAGGCAATGAGCATTAATAAAGAACCAATTAAAGTATACAAAAAAAATTGGTAGGCGGCTCTTACTTTACGCTGCCTCGAGCCTCAAGTTCCTACAATTAAGAACATAGGAATAAGAACGCTCTCAAAATAGATATAGAACAAAAACAAGTCTAGAACACAAAAGACTTGTATTAAGAGAAACTCAAGTACTAAGAAACACACTAAGTATTCTTTTAAGTTTGCTTGTACAGAAGATCAACTTATAAGAATGCAAATAACGGTAAGGAGCGTAGTTAGCAAAACAAAGAACAAAGAAATACCATCAACTCCAATTGTGTAATGAAGATTGAAAAAGGGAAACCAAACGAAAGTTTCTGAAAACTGAAAAAAAGAAGTTGCTGGGTCAAACTGAATTCAGAGAAGTAAAGAAGTAGTTAGTGTCAAACACGAAGATCATAGAGCAGCTCGGCGGCAAGCGAACTCTCAAGACGACGGTAAAGCGATAAGAAATAAAACTCCAGCAAGTGGAGACAAAGAAGTCACTACAAGAGGATTTAAGAACTCTATGCTCATAGAAAAGTAGGGTTTTATAATGGGTCCAGATTGATTCGAACAATCAACATTACGCTTATCAAGTTACAATCGATAGACTTAATATCTTGTCTTTGCCTAAAACTGTACATGATAATTTCTCATCATACAGCTTCAATCCCAGAGGTTTCCTGGAAGGTCGTGGGCTTATTTTTTTCATTGCAAAAAAACGTTTGCTTTAACCTTTTCCTTTCAAAACTATGTACACGTTTCAGTTTTTCGACTTAGTAAAACTTCGTAGGGTTTTATTTTACACCGGGGCGAGTTTAAGAAAATTCTGGCCAAATACACGCTCTTCAACCGCTGTTCTCCCCCAATATTGTTAGAGTAACGATGTTTTCAATAAATTCCTGTACGTACCCTTAAAGCCTTATGAACAGTTTAGCTTTAGCAATCTTAGTTACTATAAACTGCTCAAAGACACTCTAGAATCGAGAGTGATAAGAATTAAAACACTTATATCGAAAAACTAATTTTTTAACAAGTATTTGGTGCTTTAGTACTTAAATACCAACGTGTCACACGCGTATGCTCTAACCTTTAAGCTATGGACCCCCTTTGACATAAAGTATTTTAAACGAAATAGAAAAAGATAAAGAAAATAGTTAAAAGGTGCGAATGAAACTTTGTCTGGTAAAAATTAAATACAGCAACGGATAAGAAGAAAAATAAACCTAAAACTATATAAAAGACATAATGGGTCAACTGACCGGTTTGTAACGTTGAAAGGATTCGTGACCACAGCGAAATAAACTTTGAAAACCCGTATGGACCAGATAACTCGATAAATCCTCTATCTAACAGTTTAAATGACACAACGTAACCGAATCGTAAAACTGGAAGAACTACGAATCTATTGTAAAAAACATCTCAATATCACTTTTTATTAATCAAAAACGCAAAAAATGAAGTGAGCGTCGGGTAAGCGTTGGCAAGAGAAGAAGTAGATGGTATCAGATTGACTGCGCTAGCTAGCAATATTCCAACAACACTCAGCAAAAAAGGTAATCATTTTATGTGTTTTGGTAATCATTCAGCTTCTATTAGTAGTGAATGACTCGGAAGAGTAAAAATCGAAGTTTGTCAAAAGTCCGAACCGGGGCCAATAAACAAATCGCTCAATGAATAACCAACAAAAATACTACCTATACCTAAAATAACTAAAGGAAAGCTCATTAAAAAGGAAGACTCGTGAACAGACGAAAATGAAATTCTACTAAGATTAGAACTATTTAAGAACGTTAAGTATATTAAGCGAAATGAGTAAAAAGAAGTGAAAATAACCGATACTCCACCTAACCAACACGCAAATGAAACATAAGTAGTGTTCAAGTTAGAATAAGTTAATGCTTGCGTCATTTCTAGAATGATATCTTTTGAGTAAAAACCAGCAAGAAACGGAAAACCAGCAAGAGCAAAGGAACCGATTAGCATCAATGAATATGTCAGCGGTAATACAGCTTTCAACGAGCCCATGCGTCGCATGTCTTGCTCATTACTCACAGCATGTATAACTGATCCAGCGCATAAAAAAAGTAAAGCCTTAAAAAAAGCGTGGTTGACCAAATGAAATAAACTAACATCATAACAAGACATTCCACATGAGAAGACCATGTAGCCCAACTGGCTGCACGTTGAATAAGCGATGACCTTTTTTAAATCATTTTGAAAAGTTCCTGTCATGGCAGCAAAAAAAGCAGTTAGTGAGCCAAAAAGCACTAAAATAAATAGTATGTTGGGTGAAAATTCTATTAATGGTGAAAAACGGAGGATTAAAAACACGCCGGCCGTAACCATAGTAGCTGCATGAATTAAAGCTGAAACAGGGGTTGGTCCTTCCATAGCATCTGGAAGTCAAGTATGAAGGCCTAGCTGGGCAGATTTACCCACTGCACCAACAAAAATAAAAAACGCGGCAAGTGTTATTGCATGGATTTTCATGCCGAAAAAAGAGAAAACGTGCGATTCAACTAAAGGTGTCGATGAAAAAATGATTGCATAGTCTAGCGAATTAAAGATCGAAAAAATTACAAGTATTCCTAGGCTTAGTCCAAGATCCCCTACTCTATTTACAACCAAAGCTTTTATAGCGGACTGATTTGCTGATAAACGAGTGTATCAGAAATTGATAAGAAGATAAGAAGCTAATCCAACACCTTCCCAACCCACAAACATTTGCATTAGGTTATCAGATGTTACAAGGACCAGCATAAAAAAGGTAAAAACTTCCAAGTATGCCATAAAACGAGGTCGATGTGGGTCAGTTTCCATATATTTGACGGAATATATATGGACCAAAAATGAAACTAATGTTATAACAACTAACATCGTCACTGCGATACTATCAAATAAAAACCCTCATGAAACTTGTAGAAGTCCGGACTCAATTCAAGGAGCCAGCGAAATGTGGCAAGTAGTTCCTGAAAACCCTATCTCGTAAAAAGCACCAAGGGAAATCAAAGCTGCAGTTAACACACATAGTGCAGAAAACACACTTGCGCCTAAACTGCCAAGCCAGCGACCCCCAAAACCAGATACTAGGGAGCCGATTAAAGGCAGCACTAAAATAAGAAGATACATTGTTTCGTGTTAATTTACTTACAATCTAAATTAAATAATTTAGGATAAAGGGGAATAGAATTTAGCAAGTGGTTGCTGCAATACAACGCCGTGTTTAACGAAGCTTGTCCAATTTTTTTTGAAACCAGTTCTGTATCTGTACGCGAGTGCTGTGGGCTTACGGAAATTGAATGCTTCATGGAGGTATCACCCATTGAAGCCAGAGTCTTTAATAAAGTCTGTTTTAATAAAGTCTGTTTTAATACCAGGCTACTATCTATACTCAGTACTTCTTTGGAGTTTTCGTCAACTACTTTTTTTCTCGACTTTATGCTTTTCAAAAACGTCGGAAGAAAAAAATGAGTCAAAGTTATGTATAGAAAAGCAAAAATAAAAAAAAGTCAGAAAATTTGAGTGAATACTATAATACGATCCAATTGTGGCATTTTTAAATTTTAATTGTTAGTGCATGTCTAAAACATCGTTCAGATAAATGCAGGTTAGTAAAGTAAAGACATACGCTTGTAAGCCTGCAATTGCGAGTTCGAGTCCTATAAGCGCTAGTAAAAGCGCTAGTGGGACAACATGAAATACAGCGAGAAGACCACCTGCCGATACCATTGTTCAAGCAAATCCTGCGATGATTTTAAGAAGCGTGTGTCCAGATGTCATATTAGCAAACAGTCTAATAGACAGAGTAAAAACTTTTACAATGTAAGACAGAAACTCTATTGTAACGAGTAAAGGTACAATAGCTAAAGGTACATTTCGGGGCAGGAATAAAGCAAAAAACTTAAAACCATGAGTTTGTATTCCAATTATATTAATTCCAATAAAAATAGATGCGGCTAGACCAAAAGTAAATACTATATGGCTCGTAACAGTGAAACTATAAGGAATCATTCCAATTAAGTTACAGTACAATAGTATTATATGAAGAGTGAATATAAACGGAAAGTAAAACTCGCCTTTGAAGCCCAAGTTATCTTGTACCATACTAGCTGTCGTCTCGTAAAAAGATTCTTTAACTAGTTGCCAATTATTGGGAATCATAGTCCCATTGTAAAAACTTAAATTAGTTCAGAAAAGAAGAATCAAAGAAGCTATGATCATGAATAATGAAGAGTTGGTTAAAGAAAAATTTAATCCTGCAAAACTGAGAGGGAAGATTGTGACGATTTCAAACTGTTCTAAAGGGCTTGATATAATAAAACGATTTAACATTTTAATTTTTTTGATCAGGAGAAGAAGGATTTGAACCTCCAACCATTGGTTTTGAAAACCAAAGCTCTACCGTTGAGCTATTCTCCTAACGTTGGAAGCTTACAAGGCAGATAATAAGTTTTTAGGAGCTTGCACTGCGAATTGCCGCGATGAACCATGTATGAAAAACATGTATTAAAGTTTGTGTTGTTTACCCCAAGATTACCAAGCTTTTCGGCAGAAAAAAAACTGGCTAGCCCCGATACCATTTCGCTGTCGGTAAGGGTTAAATTAGAAAATAAATCGAAGAACTCAACCGACCTGCTTTTCCGTAAAGTCACCTCTGTTTTAGCTGCATGAGGAAAGCTTTCTTTACGAAATCGGGTTGTAGATCTCTGACGCCCAATAAGCTCCAACGCAACAACTATAGCAAGGCGGTGGCTTTTACCGTTTGGGCTTAACAAAGTAGTTTCTACTTGGGTAGATAACTTACTCAAATCAGGAAAGCTGACACCTCTGGCTGAACAACTCTGCTTGTCCAAAAAGTCGAGTCTTGCTAAATAGTAATAGTATAATTCCATTCGAGGAAATTGAAGATTATTAAAATTTGTTCCGCTCATTGAGTTTTAAAGGCATGTGGAAGTAATCGGACTCGAACCGATAATTCCGTGTATGCAAAACACGTGTTTTGCCGTATTAAACTATACTCCCTCTATAAACCTCTTCCTCTTTATACGTGCGTTTTTTTTGGGAGAAAAAAACGCACGTATAAAGAGGAAGAGGTGGCCGAGTGGTTTAAGGCGGTAGACTGTAAATCTACTCATGTTGCATGATCGTGGGTTCGAATCCTTACTCTCTTCAAAAAGTAGATAACGGTCTCATGGTTCTGGTTTGCTACCGGTAATTGAATGGAGCGTTTTTAGTTTAATTGGATAAAACATCAATCTTCTAAGTTGGGTAATGAGGGTTCGAATCCTTCAAGACGCATCCAGGTGTAGGAAGATTGACATCCCATTTTCCTGGTAGCTTAATGGTCAAAGCGTGTGGCTGTTAACCACGAGACTGTAGGTTCAAATCCCACTCAGGAAGAAAGCAATTAGCTCAATTAGGGTAGAGCGTTTCGCTTACAACGAAAAAGTTGATGGTTCGAGTCCATTATTGCTTACTAATGTGTTTGTAGCTTAACTGGAATAAAGCACCAAACTACGAATTTGACGATTGGAAGTTCGAATCTTTCCAAACACACGTAGGGCGTGTAGCTTAGTGGTAAAAGCAGTAAACTTTTATTTATAGATCTTAGGTTCGAGTCCTAACACGCTCATAAGATTATTTTAAGGATATGTCTCAGGTTTACGTTAGAGAAATGTACTATAGATGCTTTTACGTTTTTGTTAGTTTTAGTTTTTCTGCTTGTGTGTCGTTTTGATGTATGCACCCTTTCCCCCCTTTGGAGACGTACCCACTTTTAAAGTCTTTTAGCGGTCGATTCATTGCAACCCAAGTAACAGAGTTGATTGACACCAGCTGAGTTTTAATTTTGACAGCAGCATTTGACGTCACTTTCCCGATGTTTTTTTACCAAATGATACAGTTTTCTAGAAACGGATGATATAATTACCAATTTTATTTCGCTCAAAAGCTGTTTGTTCTTCTCTTACTTTCTCATTGGCTATTCTTCCTTTTTTGTTACGTTTACTTGTTCCCCGGAGTTCTTGCTTTTTTCTCTCAATGAGAAGTTAGTCGAATCGGCTCAATATTAAATGTAGATGTTGAATTTAAAATTATGAGCTATATTAATTGAGTCTTAGTGGTTTGATCCTGCCTAAGTTTTTTGCTTGGTTTATTTGGAACTTTCATACTACATATACTTTTCTTTTTTTGTAACGAACAGAATATCTATAAAACTTTTAAACTGTCTAAAAAGCAAATTTTTTTTATTACTCCCTGTTCTATCCGTTTTTTTCTAACTAGTTTTCGCTTTACGGACTTTGTATTTTATTGGATGTTATTTTTATTTTGTATGAACTACTTTTCTTCTTCTCCTGTTATAGATCTTGTGATCTGTAAAACCATATAATTTGCATGCCTACTGTACGCCAACTCCTAAAAAATATCAGAAAAACTAAAAATATCAGAAAAACTAAAAATACTCCTCTAGAAAATTGTCCTCAACGTAAGGGCATATGTGCGAAAGTGTATATCACCAATCCAAAAAAACCAAACTCAGCGGAACGCAAAGTAGCAAAAATCACTTTGACAAACAGTAAATCCATCATTGGGTATATACCAGGTGAAGGCCACTCGTTACAAGAGCACTCCCTAGTTTTGGTTCGGGGTGGCCGAGTAAAGGATTTGCCTGGTGTTCGTTACCACCTCATTCGAGGCCCTTACGATTTACGCCCCGTCCAAGAAAGAAGGCAAGCACGGTCAAAGTACGGTAAGAAAAAGAAGTAGGCTCCTATCGTTTAATGGTACTAAGACAATGTTTTTTCGTAACATAAATGTGAGTTCGAATCTCACTAGGAGTACTAGCAGTAACGGGATAGAGTAACTTGGTTAACTCATTAGGCTCATGACCTAAAACTACAGGTTCAAACCCTGTTCCCGTAAAATTAAACTTAATAATGAAAAATAAAAAAACAAAGCTTGTACAAACTTACGGCCGTAAAACAAAGAAACGCGACTTTTCAAAAAGATTTGTTACCAGGATTAACTCATACAGTCATACAAGCTATGGGTTTTATGCTCGCTTTACTCAATATCAAAAACTACAAGTCAACCGTAAAGTACTAGCTTCTTTACTCATTACCGAAAAAGGTACCTCTTTTGGTTTGTGAACTTGACTTGCTTTTTTTCGCCAGAAATTTGCTTAATGGGGTAGTTAGAAACAAAGACCAAGAAATTATAAAAGAGTTTGATCCTGGCTCCGAATGAACGTTGGTGGTTAGCCTAACACATGCAAGTCAAACAAGTTTGTTTTAAGTATAAACTAGTGGCGAACGGGTGAGTAAAACGTAGAAACTGATCCTAAAAATGTTACCAAATGTAACACATAGATTTAATCGTTTTAGGAAAGGTCTACGCAAGATTAGGTATTTGGCGTTAAAAGCTGCCAAGCCGACGATCTTTAGTTGGTCTGTGAAGATGAGCAACCACACTGGAACTGAGACACGGTCCAGACTTTATTTTAAGGCAGCAGTGAGGAATCTTGGGCAATGGGCAAAAGCCTGACCCAGCTAAACCACGTGTGTGACGAAGGTAGACAATTGTAAAACACTTTATTCGGTTTATGATAATGACCTACCTGTAAAAAATCCTGGCTAATTTCGTGCCAGCAGCCGCGGTAAAACGGAAAGGGTAAACGTTATTCAAACTGATTGGGCGTAAAGCATACGTAGGTGGAAAATCAAATTATTACTTAAAGCCCAAATTTCATTTTTGGCCAAGTAACTAAAATAATTTTCTAGAGTTTGAAAGAAGGTTACGGAACTTTAGATGTAGCGGTAAAATGCTTTGATATCTAAAAGAACCTCTATGGCGTAGGCAGTAACCTAAATCAATACTGACACTGAGGTATTAAAGTGTGGGTAGCAAAAGGGATTAGATACCCCCGTAGTCCACACTGTGAACGATGAGTGTTCGTTTTCGAAATGTAACCGAAAACGTAGTTAACGCATTAGCGCTCCGCCTGGGAACTACGATTGCAAAATTAAAACTCAAAGGAATTGACGGGGACCTGCACAAGCAGTGGAGCATGTGGTTTAAATCGACAATACGCGCAGAACCTTACCAGTTTTTGCATGGACAAGTTAAGTTCACAGGTGTTGCATGGCTGTCGTCAGTCCGTGCTGTGAAGCGTTTGGTTAATTCCAATAAACGGACAAAACCCTTGTGTATTTACAATACAGACTATCAAAGATATTTTGGAGGAAGGCGAGGATGACGTCAAGTCCTTATGACCCTAATAAACTGGGCTACTCTCATGTGCTACAATGGTTTTTTCAAAAAGTAACAAAAGCGTAAGTTTAAGTGACTCTCTAAAGAAAGCCGCGTTCGGATCGCTTTCTGAAACTCGAAAGCGTGAAGCCGGAATTGCTAGTAATCGTAAATCATAACGTTACGGTGAATGCGTTCTCAGGTCTTGTACACACCGCCCGTCACGCTATGGAAATTTTTTTTGTCTGAAAACTGTGTAAAATAGTTTACGGCAAAAGAAGGACTGGAGTGAAGTCGTAACAAGGTAGCCGTAGGGGAACCTGTGGCTGGAAAATAATTAAAGCAGTCTACTACCCCACTAAATAACGAACTGTTGTCATGATAATAGAACAATTTAATTGTGCAAGCGTTTCATCTCTTTTGTTTTTAGTTAGCGTTGTTGGTATGTTTTTAAACCAAAAAAACATTCTTGTTATGTTAATGTCTCTTGAAATGATGTTTTTGTCTATTAGTTTTAATCTAATTTTTACATCAATCTGCCTGGATGATATAGTAGGGCAAATTTTTTCTTTGTTAATTTTAACTGTCGCCGCTGCGGAGTCTTCCGTGGGGTTAGCGATTTTGGTAATTTATTACCGTATTAGAAGCACTATAACTATAGAGCTTATGAATTTAATGAAAGGTTAAACTCTTGGTTGAGCAATTTTAAA